CCAAAATAACAGCTGCGAAGAAGAACAAAAGGCCTTGTACACGTAATGGATCTTGAAGTACTATTTCTGCATCTCCCTGACCAAATCCGCCTACATTAGGATTACTTGTCAACGGTTGATCCAATTTGATAGATTCGCCTTCTGAAACAAGAAGTTCTGGCCCCGGAGGGATAATATCAACCACTTGACGTCCATCCGACGCATCCGCTATGGTTATTTCGTATCCCCCCTTTTCTTTTCGTAGGATTTTGCTTACTATACCTGATGCTGTAGCATTATAAACTGTATTGTTACTTTTGCTCCCGTCAGGATAAATCTGGCCCCTTCCCCTGTTTCCACCTACGTATATAGGATATTTTAAGAAGTGAATGTCTTTCTTAGTAGCGGGGTCCGGGGAAAGAATAGGAAAGGTGATTTCACTATATTTCTGACCAGGAACAGGGCCTATGACAAGAATATTTTTTTGATTGGGGCGATAGCTCTGAAAAGACAAATTACCCATCTTTTCTTTTATCTCGGGGGAAATACGATCGGGAGGGGCTAATTCAAAACCCTCTGGTAAAATAAGAACAGCCCCCACATTCAAACCTCCCTTTTTACCATTAGCAAGAACTTGTTTCAGTTGCGTATCATAAGGAATTCGAACAACTGCTTCAAATACAGTATCGGGAAGTACCGCTTGCGGAACCTCAATATCCACTGGTTTATTAGCTAAATGGCAATTGGCGCATACAATACGCCCAGTCGCTTCTCGTGGATTTTCATAACCCTGCTGTGCAAAAATGGGATATGCATTTGAAATGGATGTACGAGTTATTATATATATCATGAGCGATGCGGAAATAGATCGAGTAATCTGTTCCTTTATCCAAGAAAAAGTATTTCTAGTTTGCATGGTCCAATCATTGATCCCGAAAATTTCTACAATAAATTGGGGTAGGTCACTAATGGAGTTTCCTATCCACGATTCTGTTATTTACTGGAATAATTTGACTCGATTAATCTATAGGAATATAGGATGAATCTCCGGGATGGGTAGAAATAGAAAGGGATTTTCAATGGTACAACTGCAAAGTAAGAAACATTATAATTGGATTAGGTAGATCATTTTTCAGTCATTCATTGAATGATAAATCACTACAAGTGACGGAGATACACGATTTAAATAACGGAAAATCCAATATTTTAAAATTGTATCTAGAATGACTGGAAAAGTGGAAACAAGGCCAGATATAATTTGATCATTATGAACAAATCCAAAATCCTTGTAGACAAAGCCAATCATCAATTCCCAACCATGGGGCGAATGAAATCCGATACATAAATCAGTTAATAAAAGAAGAGAAAAAGCTTTTATTGTGTCACTTAAGTTATATAGGAATTCCTGGGCCCAAGAGTTAAGAATAACAAGTTCTTTATTACCCAAAATAGAATAACCACTTAGAATAATGAAACAGATTATATTTGTCGAGAAGTGCAAAATCGTATGAATACGACCCTCGTTTTGTATCTTGATTAATTGGATTGTTTCTTTGTGAATTCCTATACGAAGGTTTTGTAGATGTGTCTCCGAGTATTCCTTGATCATTTCCTCTAAGAAGAGGAGTTCCTCTAATTCTATGAATTTTTCTAGAATACTCTTTTCTTCAATATCATTCAAAAAAGTTTCGGATTGCCTAGTATTCCACCAATTAGTAACCCACGATTCCAGACTTTTTTGAAATAAGAGAGAAATCCACCAGGGCAAAAATACGATAGATACAAGATATAAAAGAGGAGTGAATGCTTTCTTTTTTGCCATTTTTTCATCTGTGAATTGTTAATGAACCCATCTCATTCGTCAACTCTATGTAATCTAATATTTCTTATTTCTCTCACGCATCAATTCTATTACAAGTTATCGAACCTATGAATCTATTCACTATTTTTTATTTGTGATTTCGTAGTTAGGCCTTGAATTAGGCCTTGAATCTAGAAAAAAATACAAAAATAGACGAAAAATTCGAATGAATAAATAATCAAAAAATATTGTTTCCCTATAGTCAAATTTGAAGCACATATCTCCTTTCGATGAATGCCCCGAAAACCACTTTAAATAATGAATATGAATATTATTCAGATTTTGATACGAAAGAACTCCTTTTCTATCATTATATAAAAATCTCTAATATTTCGAAAAATTTTAACTTACTATGAATAGTCAGGGATAGAATAATTGAGGGAATTTTCTGAAAAATATTGTGAAAAATGAGTGGCAAAAAACGACAGAAATTGGCTAGTTATCATTATAAGAGATCCAATTTTTTGGTCATTAAGGAGCACAAAAAGAAGCGTCGAAAAAATGACAAGATATGCTCTATCTGAATCTAAAGTCTCAATTCCAACAATGAAAAAGGGGGGATTCCTTATTTCGAAATGGTTGATTATGAGATATTTCGATTTGTTTATTATTATTTTTTTATTGAGTTGTGGATATTTCGATACATATAAAAGATCCCCAAAAGAGTTTTTTTATACTTGTTCCATATATGTCTGCTTTGACTCGAATGAATGTTCTGAAGAAACCTCAATTAAGTTATGTTCTAGAAAAAGAGGATTCTTGCGTTTTTGCCCTCCTGCTGAAAGCATTCATTTATCGGCTCATTTCTTAAAATACTTCAATTGGTACACGCAAGAAATAGGCCAATTCAGCAGCTTTTTGTTCCATTTCCCGCGGAGTAAAATTCTCATCAGTACGAGTCAATGGAATGGCTCCCTGGCCTCTGATATCCATATAAAGGACACGCCGAGCATAAATACCCTCTTTAACTTCTATTCTGACGGATTGAATATCTTTTATAAGAAATCGGAGAAAGACCCGACGATTTTTTCCAGGAAATCCCCAACGAAAGATACACACTATTCCGTCTTTTATATCAAATCGATCATAACCACTACCTACATTCCACGAAATTGTGCACCACAAATAGGAACTAATAAAAAGACCCGCGATCCCATAGAAAGACATCACAATTCCTTGTGGAAAAAAAACGATTTCCTGAGACGGAAATAAAGATATCAAATTTCTACCAAGATAACTCGAGGTTCCAACCAACAAGAATCCTAATGAACCTAAAAAAAGGATAATAGCCCAGCAGAAATTACTTGTTTTTCGAGCCCCCTTTATAGGTTCTATCCATATATGTTCTGATCGACAACTCATACTTGATCCCGTTGCTTTTTTGGAATTGAGAGAATACCCCAAATGAATTTGACTTTAGTCCGTTTGTTTCCGAAGTAACTCGCATCAACTAGCACTAGTTTGATGTGAACCTTTAGGAGTAATTCATTAAATTGGTTAGATCTAAACTAATAACATACCCTTCGTATTATCTCACTAAAGATAGCCACATACATATAGATAGACCAACGTTACAGTTCAGCCATCCGCCGATTCGGGTCTATTTGAAAATAGCTAGAACATAGCATTTTCTGGAGACATAAGAATTTTTCGGCGGAAGCCGCTTATACCATATTTATACCATATTTTGCTAAATGGATATCTGTGTTATGATACAAACGTCAATTGAAAAAAAAAAGAGATGAGATTTTGTGCCATCGGCTCTAAACAATCTTGTTTTTTTGAACATGAAGAAATAAAGAAGCCATTGCGATTGCCGGAAATACTAGGCCTACTAAAGGGACCAAAACAGAGGGAAAGTTAAGAGTTGTCATAGAATGGGTACCTCGATTTACTATTTGTACCTGTTATTATTATTTAGAATTTATAATATAATATATATCTTATTATATATAAGTATAAGGATATCTTACTTATTATAATTTGATAATTCTAAATTGAAATTATTATTACTTAATATCTATAGATATAAGTATCTATCTAAGTGAGTATATAATGTACTTTCTACATGAAGGATTTGAAAGGATATGGATGATATCTTATTTTATTCATTTTTTGCTCTTGTCTTCGAATTTCATTTATTAAGCAAAAAGTTTCTTAAAAATGAATAAAAATGAATTAGATTCTACTTATTTAGATTCTATTTATATTGAATTGAGGGGTTTGTTAGAATCCCATCCTGTAGGGATTCTTAGTCAAAATAGGATTATCGTAAGATATAGAAAGATAAAAAATTCTATATTTTCTAGAGTTTAATTATATATGACGAGAAGAAGATATTTTTTTTGCCTAATTATAAGAATTTCATCTTTTATCTTGTTAATAGAGGCTTCTTGATCAAATCAATAATAAGGAATATAGAAAAAGGAATATAGAAAAGGGGGCGGATTTTCGATTTTCTGTGACTTTTGATTCTTTATACAATTAGATCTTATGTCAACAAAGAAAACCCCATTCGTCTAATTTTGACTTGGATTCCGATAAACTAATTACTTGTTTGCTCAAAAAAATTGAACTTAATGTTTTAATTTTGATTCAAAGGAAAGAAAGTGTGGAGTTGAAATAACTCGCTCAGAACGCTTTTTAAAGGATTACGTGGTACGATTAGATCGAATAAGCCCTTCTGGAATAAATACTCAGCCGCTTGTGAACCGTCGGGTACTGTTTTATTCAGTGTTTGTTCAATTACTCTTTTACCCGCAAAGGCAATGTAGGCATTGGGTTCAGCAATAATGATATCCCCCAACATACCAAAACTAGCTGTCACCCCACCGGTAGTAGGAGATGTAAGGATTGGTACATAGAATAACTTTTTATTTGATTGATAATCATATAAAGCAGAAGATATTTTAGCCATTTGCATCAAGCTCAAACTTCCTTCTTGCATGCGTGCCCCTCCGGAAGCACACACTATAATAAGAGGTAGAAATTCTTTAGTAGCGTATTCAATCAAACGGGTAATTTTCTCCCCGACGACGGATCCCATACTACCCCCCATAAACTGAAAATCCATAACCGCAATTGCTACGTTAATACCGTCTAGTTGCCCTATGCCTGTTTGAACAGCCTCGGTTAATCCTGTCTTTCTTTGATAAGAATC